TATATATATATATATATAATATAATATAATATAATATAATATAATATAATATAATATAATATAATATAATATAATATAATATATAATATATAATATATAATAAATAATATAATAATATAATAATATAATAATATAATAATATAATAATATAATAATATAATAATATAATAATATAATAATATAATAATATAATAATATAATAATATAATAATATAATAATATAATAATATAATAATATGATATGGGGAGGAGGTATGGTGGTTTTTATTAGTTGTCTAGTTTGGTAGGTACCTTGTTTTGTAATAGTGCCTATAGCTAGCATTTGTGTCAGTTTAGTTGCTCTCGGATTTAGGGGTTTGACGAGAAGTAAGTGGCTATTCGGGCTAAGTGTTAGTTTTGATGGGGGGTAGGGGGGTTTAGCTAAAATAAAATATACTTATTCAAGGAATGGTTTGAAATTACTGTCGTGAGTTTTTGTAAAAATATATGTCCTACAAGCATTAATCTAATAATACCATATCATATCTTGCAAGACCAATCAATTTGAACGTAAGTCCAGTTTCAGTAAGTTGGCAGGTATCAGTTATGTGGGCCTGAGAACAGAAAGAGAAAAAAAAGCTACTATATGCATTTAAGAACACAATATGCCAAGTTATAAATTCAATGTATAGAACACATTAACCAGAGGCCTTTTAAAGAGGAACGAATGAACTTTACCAATGTATGTGCCTGAAAAAACAACCAGAGGCCAGAATAGATCAGTTATGTACGCCATCATTAAATGGGCTTGAAACTGGTAATGTTGTATCTTACTAACAAGGGTTGCTTATTTCTCGTGATCAGCTAGATTAAGAGACAAACAAATACTGAACCATAGTCATGGTGTAAAACAATTAAGTAAGGTTATGTCCTTAAACCATTAATCTAATAATACCTAAATAATATTCATGTTCCAACAAGGATAGTAAGTATTGGTTATATTTGTTAAGTCCTAAAGAAATCAAGCAGTAATATTACTGGTGATATGCTAGGGGAAAAAAAATGAATGCACGATAATACATAGCAGAGCATAAGCAGACATTTCTCTCTTGGGCACGGGAGAGTAAAATAGGTATTTTTGGCGTTGCCAAAAGGTAGTTTAATAAAAATTCCGGTTTTGGGGACCGGGGATGAAGGCTTGGATCCTTCTTTTTTGAGTACTCTAGGAAGGTTGTAATCTTCAATCTTTGGTTTACAAGACCAATGCTTTATAGGTTAAGCTACTGGAGTATTTTTGGTTTAGTATTTTGTTTTCAATTAGTCCTGTGAGGGGTATAAGTGTTAAAAGAATTATGAAGTATAGGGTGGAGGCTGCTTGGCCGATAGTGATGAATGGATCTTCGACTGGTTGTCCTCCGATTCATGTAAGTACTAGTAGATCAGCTGCTAAGCATCAGAAGAGGGTTTGGGTTAATGGTCGGAATGAAGCTGTGCGTTGTTTTGAGGTATGTAGGGTTGGTATTATAAATAATACAAGGATAGAGGATAGAAGGGCAAGTACACCTCCTAATTTGTTTGGGATGGATCGAAGGATTGCATAGGCGAAGAGGAAGTATCATTCTGGTTTGATGTGGGGGGGAGTGGATAGTGGGTTAGCTGGTGTGAAGTTGTCTGGGTCGCTTAGGAGGTTTGGGGAGAATAATGCTAGGGTTAGTAGGAGGGTGAGTATTAAGATTAGGCCTAGTATGTCTTTGTACGAGAAGTAGGGGTGGAAGGGGATTTTGTCAGTGTTTGAGTTTAATCCTGTTGGGTTATTTGATCCAGTTTCGTGGAGGAAGAGTAAATGTACAGCTGCTAAACCGGCGATGGTGAAGGGGAGTAGAAAATGGAAAGTAAAGAATCGAGTTAAGGTGGCATTGTCTACTGAGAATCCTCCTCAAATTCATTGTACGAGAGTATTGCCAATGTAGGGGGTGGCTGAGAGTAGGTTCGTGATGACAGTGGCACCTCAGAATGATATTTGGCCCCATGGTAGGACGTAACCTACGAATGCAGTAGCTATAGTTAGGAATAGTAGGATGATTCCTGTGTTTCAGGTTTCTTTGTAGAGGTATGAGCCATAGTAAAGTCCTCGGCCAATATGAAGGTAAATGCATATGAAGAAGATGGAGGCCCCATTGGCATGTATATTGCGGATCAGTCATCCGTACTGTACATCTCGGGTGATATGGGCTACTGATGAGAATGCTAGTGAGATGTCCGGTGAATAGTGTATTGCCAGGAAGATTCCGGTGATGATCTGTAGGATTAGGCAGATGCCTAGTAGTGATCCGAAGTTTCATAAAGCAGAGATGTTAGAGGGGCTTGGGAGATCAATAAATGAGTTGTTGATAATTTTTATCATAGGGTGGGTTTTTCGTAGGTTTGTAGTCATTAATGTTTTTGTAGTTGAATACAACAGTGGTTTTTCAAATCACGGGTCTTGGTTAAAGTCCAGGCAGGAATTATGATGTATTTTATGTTTTTATTTGGGTTTTGTTTTGTTTTTTGAATGGTGGGTGTTTCTTGTAATCCTTCTCCTTATTATGGGGTGGTTAGTTTAATTTTTGGTGCGCTTTCTGGGTGTGGGGTGTTGGTTAGTATAGGGGGGTCTTTTGTCTCTTTAGTTTTGTTTTTAATTTATTTAGGTGGGATGTTAGTTATTTTTGCGTATTCATCTGCGTTGATAGCGGAGCCTTTTTCTGTGGGTTGAGTAAGTTTGGAGGGGATATTTTATGGATTATACTATTTTTTTATTATTGTAGTTTTTGTACAAATGGGCTGTCATTTATGGAGTATTGAAGGGATTGGTGCTGATACTGTGGATGCTGGTGGGTTATATGCTGTTCGTTTAGATTTTAGTGGGATTTCATGGCTTTATTGTTTTGGTAGCGGGTTGCTTTTGGTTGCGGGTTGGGGGTTGTTGCTAACGTTGTTTGTTGTGTTAGAGTTGGTTCGTGGGTTATCCCGTGGAGTGCTTCGTGCGATTAGGCTGTGATAATTAGTAGTATAATTGATAGGATAAATGAAGACATATAGATTTTGATGAGACCTTTTTGTGATGAGATGAGTGTGCTTGGGGTGATTTGTGATTTGGCTAGGCCTTTTGGGCCAATGTTTTCATATCAGGATAAGTCGATTAAGTGGGTTGCGGTGTTTTGGCTAAATTTTAAGTTAATTATTGGGAATAGACGATGAATTAGGGTGTTAAAATAGGCCAGTGAGTTGGAGAAGTTGTGAATGTTAGAGGGTTTTGTAGATATTTTGCCAGCTATTGAAGTTAATTCGAGAGCTAATAATAGGCCTAGGACTGTTATTGTTAGTGCTGCAATTTTAATATAGATTGGTATAGTTGTTGGTGGTATTTTTAGTGGTATAGTGTTTAGTGAGATGATGAGTCCGGCGATAATGCTGCCTATGGCAAGGCGGGTGATTGGGTTAATGATTGTTGAGTTGTTTTCATTTAGTAGTATTATGGGGGGATATCGGGGTTGTCCTGTTTGCACGAATGTTACAATTCGCAAGCTGTAAATTGCGGTGAATGAGGTTGCGATTAGTGTTAGGAGCAGGGCTCAGGCGTTTAGGTAGGATGTGTTTATAATTTCAATAATGATGTCTTTGGAGTAAAATCCAGTTATGAATGGCATACCTGTGAGTGCTATACTACCAATGGTTAGACATGAGGAGGTAATTGGTAGGAGTTTGTGCAGTCCTCCTATTTTTCGAATGTCTTGTTCGTCATTGAGGTTGTGAATGATGGAGCCGGAACATAAGAATAATATGGCTTTGAAGAAGGCGTGCATAGAAATATGTAAGAAAGCTAGTTGTGGTTGGTTTAAACCAATAGTTACTATTATAAGGCCGAGTTGGCTTGATGTGGAGAAGGCAATAATTTTTTTGATGTCATTTTGGGTGAGAGCGCAAAATGCTGTAAATAGGGTAGTGGTAGCTCCTAAGCATAAACAGATTGAGAGGGCTAAATTATTAGTAGTTATGATAGGGTGGATTCGGATGAGCAGGAAGATGCCAGCGACGACTATTGTACTAGAGTGTAGTAATGCTGAGACTGGGGTTGGGCCTTCTATGGCTGCTGGCAGTCAGGGGTGGAGTCCGAATTGGGCTGATTTTCCTGTTGCAGCTAAGATAAAACCAAGGAGTGGGAGTGGTGGAATTGGGTTGGTGTAGGTAAAGATTTGTTGGAGTTCTCATGTGTTTATGTTTATTGCTAATCAGGATATGCTGAGAATTAGTCCAATGTCTCCTGTACGGTTGTAAAGGATGGCTTGTAGAGCTGATAGGTTTGCTTCTGTCCGTCCTCGCCATCATCCAATTAATAAGAAGGACATGATTCCTACTCCTTCTCAACCGACGAATAGTTGGAGTATGTTGTTGGCTGTTACTAGAATTATTATGGCTACTAGGAAAGTTAGTAGGTATTTGAAGAATTTTGTGATGTAGGGGTCCGCAGATATGTATCAATGGGCAAACTCCAGGATGGATCATGTGACGTATAAGGCGATGGGTACGAATATAATGGAGTACTGGTCGAATTTAAAGCTTATGTTGATGTTAAATGTAAATATGTTTGATCAGTGGAGATTGGTGATGATTGATTCAATGTCTAGATGGATAAAGATGATTAATGGGATTAGGGCGGTGAAGAATGCTGTTTTTACAGTTGTTTTTGTTTTTGTAACTAATCATTCTTTGAGGGGGTACGTGGGTATAATTAGGGGTAGTGTTAGTATGAGTAATGTTAGAAGAAGGGTAGAGTTTATTATTAGTGAAGTCATTACTTTTACTTGGAATTGCACCAAGGGTTAATGGTCCCTAAAACCAGTGGATTGCTTCTATCCTTTAAAAGTGAGGGAGCTGAGGCGGTTAGTCTCAGATATAGGAATTAGCAGTTCTTATTGTATGATACCTCTCTCGGTTTATAAGGAGATTTTAACTCCTATTTTTAGAGCCACAGTCTAATGTTTGTTTTGAAACTATATTAACGGTGGAGGGTGTTTAGGCACCTTGAATTAGTTCTGGTTGTATTATTAGCAGTGCTATTGGTAATGTATGAAGTATTATAAGTAGATGTTCTCGTGTATGAGTTGGGGGGATTGTTTTTATATGTGAAGGGGTCTCTCCTCATTGTGTAGTGATTAGTATATATAGGGTATAGGTGGCGGCTATTAGAGTTCCTAATCCTGTTATTAGGATTGTAATATTTGATCAATTAAATAGTGAGACGATAATGGTTAGTTCTCCTATTAGGTTGATGGTTGGTGGAAGGGCTATATTGGTTAGACTAGCTGAGAATCATCATAGTCCTATTAAGGGTAGTAGTAGTTGTATGTTCCGAGCTAAAAGTAGTGTTCGGCTGTTAGTTCGTTCATAGTTTGTGTTGGCCAGGCAGAAAAGTATTGATGATGTTAAGCCGTGGGCAATCATAAGTGTGATAGCCCCGGTGCATGCCCATTCGGTTCGTGTTAGTGTTGCAGCAATGACTAAGCCTATATGACCTACGGATGAATAAGCAATTAATGATTTTAGGTCTGTTTGGCGTAAACAGATAAAGCCAGTCATGATTACACCCCATAATGCTAATGTTATGAATGGGTAGGAGAGCATTTTTAGTGGTGGGGCCAATGTTATTGTTATGCGGATAATGCCATATCCCCCTAGTTTAAGTAATACTGCTGCTAGGATTATTGATCCTGCGATTGGGGCCTCTACGTGTGCTTTGGGCAGTCATAGGTGTAACCCATATAAAGGTATTTTGATTATGAAGGCAGTAAACAGTGCGAGTCATCATATTGTGTGGGTTCATGGGTTTATTGTGTTAGGGTAAGTGGATAGTTGAAGTGTGCAGATAGATAGGGTACCGCTGTAGGCCTGTGTGGTTAAGAGGGCTACTAGTAGTGGCAGAGACCCGATAAGAGTATAAAATAGGAAGTAGATTCCGGCGTTTAGCCGTTCTATTTGGCCGCCTCAACGTGTAATAATTACTAGTGTTGGGAGTAATGTAGATTCGAATGCGATGAAGAATATAATTAGTTCTGTAGTTGAGAAAGCTAAAATTAGTGAGATTTGTAGTAAAATGGTGATGAAGATAAAGGTTCGTTTTCGTGGAGTTGGTTCTATAATTAGGTTGTTTTGGCCAGCTATGATTATTATTGGGGTGAGTCAACATGATAAGATGAGGAAGGGGGCGGAGATTTGGTCTACTCCTAGGTAACAGTTGGAAAAGATTATCAATTCTGTGGAAGGTTTGAATCATTGCAGGCTTAGAAGGGCGATTCAGAAGCTATGGGTCAATGTAGTTGGTCAAAGTTGTTTTGATTTACATAGTATAGTTGTTGGTAGCAATAAAATTATTGGAATCACTATTTTTAACATTGTAGTAGGTTTAGGTTTTGCAAGTGGCTTGAACCGTGAGTCCGTGAGGATGCTACGAGTAGTGATAGTCCTATGCCGGCCTCGCAGGCTGAGAAGGTTAATACTAGTATTGGGGCGAGTATGAATGATGAAGCTTCTAGTTGAATAGACCATATTGATAGGGCTATAAATAGGGATAGTATTATTCCTTCAAGACAAAGTAGGGTGGGGATTAGGTGAGTTTGGTGTAGTAAAAATCCCAAGGTGCTGATAATAAAGGCGCAGAGGGGGGTAAAATGTATGGATGTAATCATTTGGTAGCCGTGAAATTTGATCACGATTGACTAAGTCGAAATTAGTTGTCTTGTGTTAGACTAGCTATCTATTCTGCTCATTCTAGGCCCCCTTGAATTCATTCATAAAGGAGGCCTAGGGTTAGTAATGATATAATAATGAAGGCTCAGGTAAAGGTGTAGGTTGGATATGGGAGTTGAATGGCTCATGGTAGAGGTAGTAGTAGTGCGATTTCTAAATCAAATAGGAGGAATAAAATTGCTACTAAGAAAAAATCGAATTGAGAATGGTGGGCGAGTGGTTTTTAATGGGTCGAAGCCACATTCATATGGGGATAATTTTTCGTTATCTGGTTTTATTAGTGTAAATCAGTAGTTTAGTAACGTTAAAATTGTAGGTAGGGCCAGGTAAATTATTGTAATTGAAATTATTAGATTCATTACTTTTCTTTAGGGTTAAACTGAAACTTAGTGATTGGAAGTCACTTGTACTATTATACTAGAAAAGTATGAGCCTCATCAATAGATTGATACGTATAAGAAGAGTCATACAACGTCTACAAAGTGTCAGTATCAAGCGGCTGCTTCAAATCCGAAGTGGTGGGTGGAGGTAAAATGGTGTTTAATTTGTCGTAGTAGGCATACAATTAAGAATGTTGACCCAATGATTACGTGTAGTCCGTGGAAGCCTGTTGCGACAAAGAATGTAGCGCCGTATACGCCGTCAGCAATTGTGAATGGTGCTTCATAATATTCTATGGCTTGTAATGCTGTGAAGTATAGTCCTAATAAGATTGTGAGGCCTAGGGCTTGAATGGTTTGATTTCGGTTGGCTTCTATTAAGCTGTGGTGGGCTCAGGTGATTGTTACACCTGAAGCTAATAAGACTGCTGTGTTTAGTAAGGGTACTTCAAATGGGTTTAATGGTGTGATTCCCGTTGGGGGTCAGCATCCTCCCAAGTCTGGCGTGGGGGCTAGACTTGAGTGGTAGAAAGCTCAGAAAAATCCAATGAAGAAAAACACTTCTGATGTAATAAATAGGATTATGCCATATCGTAAGCCTTTTTGTACTGGAGGGGTATGATGTCCCTGGAAAGTCCCTTCTCGTACAATATCTCGTCATCATTGGAGTATGGTTAGTAGTATAATTGATAAACCCAGGGTTATTAGTAATGTTGAATTGTAGTGGAATCATATGGCGAGACCGGAAGTTATAAGTAATGCTGCTGCTGCACCTGTCAATGGTCACGGGCTTGGGTCTACTATGTGATAGGCATGTGTTTGGTGGGCCATTAGATGTTTTCTTGTAGATAGAGACATAGAAGTAAAACAAATACGTAAGCTTGAATTATAGCTACTGCTAGTTCTAGGATCGTTAGTAAAAGGAGGATGGTTCCAGTTAGAACAGATAAGGTTGCTATTGTTGGTAACAGGGCTAGTACTGCGGTAGAAGTAAGTTGGATTAATAAGTGTCCAGCTGTCAGATTAGCTGTGAGTCGTACGCCTAAGGCTAAGGGTCGGATAAAGAGGCTGATTGTTTCGATAATAATAAGGACTGGAATGAGTAGAGTTGGGGTCCCTTCTGGTAATAAGTGCCCTAATGATGTTGTTAGTTGGCTTCGAAGTCCTGTAAGTACTGTGGCGAGTCATATTGGAATGGCTAATCCTATATTTATGGAGAGTTGGGTGGTGGGGGTAAATGTGTATGGTAATAATCCTAATAGATTGGTTACTAAGAGTATGGCTATTAGCGATGTTAGAATAATAGATCATTTGTGCCCTGTTTTGTTAATAGGCAGTATTAGTTGTTTTGTAAATAAATTGATTGCTCATATTTGTAGAGTTGACAGGCGATTAGTTAGTCATCGGTTGTTTGGGGTTGGGAAAATGATTGGTGGTATAAGTAGGGCTAGAATAATTAGCGGAATTCCTAGGATTTGTGGGCTTATAAATTGATCAAAGAATGTTAAGTTCATGGTCAGGTTCACGGGTTTGTGTTAATAATTTTATTATCTTTGTTCGCAGGGTCATTTATGGATAAGTAAGATGAGATTTTTGGTTGTAGGACTATAGTATATGCTAATCATGTGGAGGAGAGAATTAAGAATCACGGGTCTAGGTTTAGTTGTGGCATATCACTAAGGAGGGTGGAGAGTTCTCTTTTTCTAGCTTAAAAGGCTAGCGCTATCCTGTTTAGCTTCTATAGTGGCTTAGGAGTGTATTAGTGAAGATCAGTTTTCGAAGTGTTTTAAGGGTACAGATTCTACCACAATTGGTATGAAGCTGTGGTTAGCCCCGCAGATTTCTGAACATTGTCCGTAGAATACTCCTGGGCGTGTTATAATGAAGGTTGATTGATTTAATCGCCCTGGAACTGCATCTGCTTTTACACCTGATGATGGGATTGCTCATGAGTGTAAGACGTCTTCGGCTGAGATTAACATTCGGATTGGGGATTCTATTGGTATTACCACGCGATGATCTACCTCTAGTAGTCGAAAGTGTCCGTTTGGAAGGTTTTGGGTTGGAATTATATAGGAGTCAAATTCAAAATTTTTGTAATCAGTATACTCATATGTTCAATACCATTGATGTCCTATGGCTTTAATAGTTAGATGTGGGTTGTTGATTTCATCTATTAGGTAAAGAACTCGTAGGGATGGTAATGCGATGGTGATTAGAACGATAGCTGGTAAGACAGTCCAAATTATTTCTACTTCTTGAGCATTTATAGTGTTGGTGTATGTTAGTTTAGTTGTTATTATTAAGGTAATAACATAAAGTACTATGGTGCTAATTAAGAATACAATTATTAGGGTGTGATCGTGAAAGTGGTGGAGTTCTTCTATAATAGGTGATATTGCGTCTTGAAATCCTAATTGAAATGGGTGTGCCATTAAGTCGTAAAGGGTTTAAACCTATAATTTAACCTTGACAAGGTTAAGTAATGTGTTTTACTAACGTCTTGTAAGGGGGAAACATAAAGGTTATGTGACTGGCTTGAAACTAGTTTAAGGGGGTTCGATTCCCTCCTTTCTTGGGTTTGAACATGGGCAGGTTCTTCGTAGGTGTGATATGGGGGTGGGCAGCCATGTAATCACTCTACATTAGTAGTTGTGAGTTCGACTATTGTTACTTTTCGTTTTGCAGAGAGTGCCTCTCAGATAATGAATATTATTATAATTACTGCTATTAGGGAGATCAGAGATCCGATTGATGAGATAGAATTTCATAAGGTGTATGCATCTGGGTAATCAGAGTAACGTCGTGGTATTCCGGCTAGGCCTAAGAAATGTTGAGGGAAAAAGGTGATGTTAACACCTGCAAATATTACTCCGAAGTGGATTTTCGCTCAAGTTTGGTGTAATGAGTATCCAGTGAAGAGTGGGAATCAATGGGTAAATCCTGCTATAATAGCGAATTCAGCTCCTATAGAGAGAACATAGTGGAAGTGCGCTACTACGTAGTAGGTGTCATGTAGCACAATGTCTAGAGATGAATTAGCTAGTACAATACCTGTAAGACCCCCAATAGTAAATAGGAAGATAAAGCCAAGTGCTCATAACATAGCAGCATCTCATTTAATCATCCCTCCATGTAGAGTAGCTAACCAGCTGAATACTTTTACTCCTGTTGGGATGGCAATAATTATTGTTGCGGATGTAAAATAAGCTCGAGTATCTACATCTATTCCAACGGTAAATATGTGGTGGGCTCATACAATAAAGCCCAAAAACCCGATGGATATTATTGCTCAAACTATTCCCATATATCCAAATGGTTCTTTTTTACCGGCGTAATAGGTAACAACATGTGAGATTATGCCAAATCCTGGTAAGATTAAGATGTATACCTCGGGGTGACCAAAGAATCAAAACAGGTGTTGGTATAAAATTGGATCTCCTCCCCCCGAAGGGTCGAAGAAGGTTGTATTTAGGTTTCGGTCAGTAAGTAGCATGGTAATGCCTGCGGCGAGTACTGGTAGTGAGAGCAGTAATAGGACGGCTGTGATAAGTACTGATCACACAAACAGGGGTGTCTGGTACTGTGATATGGCCGGGGATTTTATGTTAATTGCTGTGGTAATAAAATTAATGGCCCCTAAAATTGATGACACACCAGCTAGGTGAAGAGAAAAAATAGTTAGGTCTACAGAGGCGCCAGCGTGGGCCAGGTTTCCAGCTAATGGTGGATATACAGTTCAGCCTGTGCCTGCGCCTGCTTCAATTCCTGAGGAAGCTAGAAGTAAAAGTAGAGATGGGGGGAGAAGTCAAAAGCTTATATTGTTTATACGCGGGAAGGCTATGTCTGGTGCTCCGATTATTAAAGGCACAAGTCAGTTCCCGAAGCCGCCGATTATAACAGGTATAACCATGAAGAAGATTATAATAAAGGCATGGGCTGTAACGATGACATTATAGATTTGGTCGTCTCCCAGGAGGGCTCCTGGTTGACTTAATTCTGCACGGATTAACAAACTTAATGCTGTGCCTACTATACCTGCTCAGGCCCCGAAAATCAAATATAGGGTGCCAATGTCTTTGTGGTTTGTGGAAAAAAATCAACGGGTTAAAAACACAGGTAAGATGGCTGAATGTATAGGCGTTGGGCTGTAGACCTTTTTATAGAGGTTTGATTCCTCTTCTTATCAAATTCCGTGGTGAAATTCATATCAAATTGCAAATTTGAAGATATACTTTTATTAGTGTCGGGGTTTTCCCGCTTTTTAGAGAGCGGGAAAAAGTAGGCAAAAGCCCGCTGGATTGGGTGTTTAGCTGTTAACTAAATTATTATGGGATCGAGGCCCATTTGTCTAGTAAGGCCTTAGCTTAATTAAAGTGTTTGAGTTGCATTCATTGGATATAAGATAAAGTCTTATAGGTCTTAGCAGAAACTAAGAGGTTTTATCTCTTGTTTGGGGCTTTGAAGGCCCCCGGTTTAAGTGTGGATCGGATCCTAAGTTTCTAAATGATGGCTGATAGGGTGGGTACGATTGGAAGTAGGGCGGTGGATAGTATAAATATTGGGGTGAGATAGAATTTTTGATTGGGTTTGTGTCGTCATTGTTGTGTAGAGTTGGCGGAGTTTGGAGATAATGTAATGGTTGCTTGGTATGAGGTTCGTAGATAGAAGAATAGGCTTAGTATTGATATAATGACTATTGTAGTGGCGGCGAGGCATATGTGTTGTTTGGATAGTTCTTGAATAATTAATCATTTGGGCATAAATCCTGTTAGTGGTGGTAGGCCTGCTAGTGATATAAGGATAAGTATTATTGTGGCGTTTAGTATTGGTAGCTTTGTTCATGATGTTATTATTACGGAGACCTTGTTTGTTTCTAATAGTTCAATTATTAGGAATATTGTGGAGGTTATAATGGCGTATGTGTAAAATGTTAATATTATGAGTTTTGGGGATAAGGTAAGGATTGTGATTATTCATCCTAGATGGGCAATGGAGGAAAATGCTATGATTTTTCGTAGTTGAGTCTGGTTTAGCCCGCCTCATCCTCCAATGATGATAGACGTTAGTCCTAATGCCATTATTAAGGGTGTATTTGTAGATTGGGTTGTTATTAGTAGTAGGGATAATGGTGCTAGTTTTTGTCAGGTGGTTAAGATTATGGCTGTTATTGTAGTGGCTCCTTGTAGTACTTCTGGCAATCAAAAATGGAAGGGGGCTAATCCTAGTTTGATAGCTAGGGCTATAGTGAGGATTATACATGAGGGTACGTTTGATATTTGGGTAATATCTCATTGGCCTGTTTGTCATGCATTGGTGATACTGGAAGCTAGGATTAATGTTGAGGCGGCTGCTTGTGTTAGGAAATATTTAGTAGCTGCTTCGATTGCTCGGGGGTGATGTTGTTTGGCGATTAATGGGGTGATAGCTAAGGTGCTGGTTTCTAGGCCTATTCATGCTAGGATTCAATGGTCGCTGGAGATTGTGAGTAGTGGGCCTATAATTAGGCTGGTAATAATGATTGTGCTTGCATGTGGATTCATTAGTATAGGAGGGATTTTAACCAACATTTTTGGGGTATGGGCCCAAGAGCTTAATTAGCTGACTTTACTAGGATATAGTATAATGGAAGTATGGGGAGTTTTGATCTCTCTGGTGTAGGTTCGATTCCTATTTTTCTAAGGAGACGAGGGGATTTTAACCTCTATTTTTCACCCTATCAAGGTGGTCCTTTAATTCAGGCACGTGTCCTATGGTATTGGTGGGAGTCCTGATAGGGTGATTGGTATTGATATGTGTCAGAAGCATAGAGCTAAGGTAATTGGAAGGAAGTTTTTTCATAGGAGATGCATGAGTTGGTCGTATCGGAATCGTGGGTAGGAGGTTCGAACTCATAGGAATCCTGCTGATAGTAGTATTGTCTTTGAGATTAATGATAGGGTGAATAGTTCTGGAGCGTTGTTGATATGGGTGGGGTTTAGAAATAGAATGGCAGTTAGAGTATTTATTATTAGGATGTTTGAGTATTCTGCCAGGAAGAATAGGGCAAAGGGGCCGGCAGAGTATTCGACGTTAAATCCTGATACAAGTTCAGATTCGCCTTCGGTTAAATCAAATGGTGCTCGGTTAGTTTCAGCTAGTGTAGAAATATATCATATTGTTATTAATGGTCAGGAGGAGAATATTAGGTATATGGGTTCTTGTACTGTTGTAAATGTTTGTATGTTAAAACCCCCTGAAAAAAGGATTATGGAGAGTAGAATGATTCCGAGGGTTACTTCGTATGAGATGGTTTGAGCTACTGCCCGCAGGGCGCCTATTAGGGCGTATTTTGAGTTTGAAGCTCAGCCTGATCATAGAATTGAGTAGGCTATGAAGCTGGAAATGGAAATTAGAAATAAAAGGCCTAAGTTAAGGTCAGCTAACGGGAAGGGCATGGGGAGGGGGAGTCAAATTGATAGGGCTAGTGTTAGAGCTATGATTGGTGAAATAGTAAATAATATAATTGATGAATTTAGCGGGTAGATTGGTTCTTTAATAAATAGTTTTACACCATCTGCTACTGGTTGAAGTAGTCCTTGTGGTCCTACGGCGTTAGGGCCTTTTCGAAGTTGTATATAGCCGAGTGCTTTGCGTTCAATTAGAGTGAAGAAAGCTACGGCGACGAGAATTGGAATTATGTATATTAGTGGGGATATTAGGTTGATTAGTAGTGTTTTCATAATTGGAAAGGGGAATTGAACCCCTGGATAAAGGGTTTAGGCCTTTTGCATTTTTACCCGGCTCTGCCATCCCAATTAGGCCCTTTTTTAGGGCTGTGGTTTATTTGCCTTATTATTAGTTAAGTTGTTTTCACTAATATAAGGTAAGGCTTGTTTTTGGTATGGGCCTTGTCTTTTCGGTCCTTTCGTACTAGAAAAGGCTTTAAAATTTATAGATAGAAACCGACCTGGATTGCTCCGGTCTGAACTCAGATCACGTAGGACTATTAATCGTTGAACAAACGAACCCTTGATAGCGGTTGCACCATCAGGATGTCCTGATCCAACATCGAGGTCGTAAACTCCATCGTCGATAGGAACTCTAGGATGGGATTGCGCTGTTATCCCTGGGGTAGCTTGGTTCGTTGATCAAGTATATTGGATCGTTTTGCCGGAAGCACTGTGGGCTGTAGGTCTAGGTTTAAAAAGAGATTTTTTTTCGGAGGTTTTATTTTACTCCGAGGTCGCCCCAACCGAAAATGTGAATCAGACGCTGGTTTGATGTGGACCCGTAGGTGGGTGTTAGTGATAGTTGATTTGTATTTGAAGTTCCACAGGGTCTTCTCGTCTTATAACGTTATTCCTGCTTTTGCACAGGGGGATCAATTTCACTGATTATTTGTAAGAGACAGGTAGAACCTCGTTTGGCCATTCATTCTAGTCCTTATTTAAAAGACAAGTGATTACGCTACCTTTGCACGGTTAGGATACCGCGGCCGTTTAACAGTGTCACTGGGCAGGCATTACCCTTAATACTTGTGTTGCTAGGGGCTATGTTTTTGGTAAACAGTCGGGCTCGTTTATTTGCCTAGTTCCTTTTACAAGTTTTAATCTTTCTTGTATGCGCTCCTGTGTTGGGTTAACAGTTGAGTCTATAGGGTGGATTTAGATGTTGTTGTTTTATAGTGATGGTTGTTAACAGTCAGTAGTTTATCTGTTGTGACTTAAGCTAGCGCATTAGAGAAGTTTTGTCTTCTTGTTACTCATTTTAGCATTAGTTCTTCTATTTAAGTAGAGTGGCTCAATATTTTTGGGGGAAAAAATTTTTTGTTGTTATTTAATAATGGGTGGGTGGGCTTTGACGCTTTCTTTGGTGGTGGCTGCTTTAAGGCCTACGGTTATTGTATTTTGGTGTTTTGTCCTCCGTTATTAGGTTGTGTCCTTTTTCAATTGGGCTGTACCTCAATTGAATAAATCTTAAACTTTTCTTTTTACTTTAGGTTGTTTTTAGAAGGTTTAAGGTTGAACTTATATTCTTTTATTGAGCAACCAGCTATCACTAAGTTCGTTAGGCTTTTCACCACTACTTATAGGTCTTTCCACTCTTTTGCCACAGAGACGGGTTTAGCCTTGGTGCGGCTGCCTTTAAGTAGCTCACTTAGTTTCGGGGGTTCATACTTTAGGGCTCTTTGCTTGAATATGCTGGCTAAATCATGATGCAAAAGGTATAAGGGTTAATCTTTGCTTTTTGTGGCTTGGTGAATATTTCATTGTTTTTCATCTTTCCCTTGCGGTACTATTTCTATTGCTCCAAACTGTCTTTTCTATCGCCTATACTAGGACGGTGAAAATGTTTTGGTTGGTATTGGTGGGATAGTTTTGTTTGTTAAGTTTTTTGTTTAGGTTGGGCTAGGTTGTTGCTCAAAATAGTCCTGTTTTAATGTACATCTTTCAGGTGTAAGCTGAATGCTTTTGATTAAGCTATATTTTGGGTGTTCCAAGTACACCTTCCGGTGTACTTACCTTGTTACGACTTGCCTCATCTGTTTGTTTATTGTTGGTTTATTTATGTTATTGAGTTGTTTGAGGAGGGTGACGGGCGGTGTGTGCGTACCTCAGGACCGACTTAAGTTGGGCATTCTAATCCCGGCTTACTGCTAAATCCTACTTGTGGGATTAATTTCATAGTTCCTTTCCGTGAATTAATTTCTAGCATAGAAAATGTAGCCCATTTCTCCCATCTCAATTAGCTACACCTTGACCTGACTTATTAGCTTTTTTAGTTATTTTGCTTACTTTGTGGCCCTCATGGGGTAGGCTGGTGACGGTGGTATATAGGCGGGGTTGGCAAGAGATGGTGAGGTGGATCGTGGATTATCGATTATAGAACAGGCTCCTCTAGGGGGGTTTGAGGTACCGCCAAGTCCTTAGAGTTTTAAGCGTTTTGCTCGTAGTTCTCTGGCGGATATTTTTGTGCGTTAAATATCTAGGTTTAGGGCCAAGCATAGTGGGGTATCTAATCCCAGTTTGTGTCTTAGCGATCGTGGGTTCAAATAATTCTGCTGCATTAAGGTTATTTTCATATTGGGGTAATGTATACTTTTACGTATGACAGTTGAGTGGAGGGTTTACCTTAATTTTTTAGGTTATAATTTTAGTCACATTTTACGCCGATTTTCTGTTAATTTGAGTTTCTTGTATAACCGCGGTGGCTGGCACAAGATTGACCAACTCTGTTTGCTGTAACTAAGTCAAGCTTATGCTTATTGCTTAATTTTTATCACTGCTGAAATACCCTTGGGGGTGTGGCAAAGCTAGGTGTTTTGGGCTATCATGGTGTGCCTGATACCTGCTCCTTTTGTCTAATAGGACTGTTAGGGCATTTTCACTGGTGTGCTGATACTTGCATGTGTAAGTTTAGCAAAAAATAACAGTAAGGCTAGGACCAAATCTTTGTGTTTTGGGGGTTTGTGGGTGACCCATCTTAGCAACTTCAGTGCCATGCTTTGCGATAAGCTACAATAAC